TTCATTATCTCAATTGAAGTAAAGAGCCTCCTAATATTAGGAGGCTCTTTACTTCAACTAGTCCCCGTGTTCCTCGAATGGATCTCTTAGTTGTTGGGAGGGTTGCCCAAAAGCAGTATATAAGGCATACCCGGTAAAACTTACAAGTAAACCAGATATAGAGATGGCAACTAGAGTTGCTGTTTCCATTTTTATATAATTTCAAGACCACAATGGATCTATGATAAGATCATTTATTTACAATGGAATGGTATACAAAGTCAACCGATCTCAATCAATACAAAATCGAATTTATGGCTACACAAACAGTGGAGGATAGTTCTAGATCTGGTCCAAGACGAACGATTATAGGGGATTTACTGAAACCATTGAATTCGGAATATGGGAAAGTAGCTCCTGGTTGGGGAACTACTCCTTTGATGGGTGTTGCGATGGCTCTATTTGCGATATTTTTGTCTATTATTTTGGAGATTTATAATTCTTCCATTTTACTGGACGGAATTTCAATGAATTAGATTCGATTCACAAGAACCCCTAAATAACTGCTCAATAGAAATATTGTGGGTCTCCCGTTTTTATCCCACTCTTGTTTGGTAGTTCGATCGTGGAATTTTTTTTTATGTATTTCCGGAATATGAGTGTGTGACTTGTTATAATTGATCCTATGGATACTACAGAAAAAAAATCTGTCATCTTAATCAAAATGGTTTTATTTCGTTGGATATTCAGTCTAGTCTAGTATCTGGAGCACGCAATATATGAAATAAATTTAAAAATATTATAACTATGATTCATACTTATCAGACCTCGCGGCCGGACTCCAAAAAAAGAGTTAGAAGTGATAAATCCACAATTTTTTTTTTTCAACTCCCGTTTATTCTTTTTTTTTTTTTTTATTATTTATTAATTTATTAAAGGATAAACGTTTCTTTGCATTTATTATTTTCATTATAAAAAATCATTGAATAAGCGATGATCAAAAGGTTCTTACTCAGAGAGTTTTTGAACTTTTTTCTTTTGTTTTGGAAGGTTTTATTGACTCATCGTGGTTCTAGTATGAATCTGTGGTTTTAATTGATTCATAGGGTCTTAACAAGAGAATTCCTATCAATAAATAATAAAGAAAACAAGAGTAAAGTCGCATTACACACAAATAAAAATAATAAAAAAAAATAGGTAAATAGAAGATTCAAGAGGCCCGTAATAATCCATAATATAAACACGAATGAGCCGACTTGATATTTTAGCATTATAACCACAAAGAAAAAAGAATATTTTTTTGATTTTTATTCTTTCGTATTTTGAGAAAAAATTGACTCAAATCATAGGATTTAAAAGTTTTCAATTTTTTATTACAAATATCTGTTACAACTAGTATTTTGGTGTTTCTGTTTGAGCCGTACGAGATGAAATTCTTATATACGGTTCTCAGAGGGGGAGAACCCTCGGTTTACCTATCTCAATAAAGTGTATGATTGGTTTGAAGAACGTCTTGAAATTCAGGCGATTGCAGATGATATAACTAGTAAATACGTTCCCCCTCATGTAAACATATTTTATTGTCTAGGAGGAATTACGCTTACTTGTTTTTTAGTACAAGTAGCTACGGGGTTTGCTATGACTTTTTACTATCGTCCAACCGTTACTGAGGCTTTTGCTTCTGTTCAATATATAATGACTGAAGCTAATTTTGGTTGGTTAATCCGATCAGTTCATCGCTGGTCGGCAAGTACGATGGTACTAATGATGATCCTGCACGTATTTCGCGTGTATCTCACTGGTGGCTTTAAAAAACCTCGCGAATTGACTTGGGTTACAGGTGTGGTTCTGGCTGTATTGACCGCATCCTTTGGTGTAACTGGTTATTCCTTACCTTGGGACCAAATTGGTTATTGGGCTGTAAAAATTGTAACAGGTGTACCGGAAGCTATTCCTGTAATAGGATCGCCCTTGGTAGAGTTATTACGCGGAAGTGCTAGTGTCGGACAATCCACTTTGACTCGGTTTTATAGTTTACACACTTTTGTCTTACCTCTGCTTACTGCCGTATTTATGTTAATGCACTTCTCAATGATACGTAAGCAAGGCATTTCGGGTCCGTTATAGCGAATATAAATCATAGAGATTTATCATCAGTTATTTATTACTGGGGGGAGAAAAAATAGTATTTCATTGCTACAAATATGTATTATTTAAAAAATAAGACATGTATTTGGATATTTTCCTTCAACTCCAAAAAATAGTATTTGTTATTTGACACTATCTAGTTGAAGTGAATTCTTGTAAGAGAAAATGGATTATGGGAGTGTGTGACTTGAACTATTGATTGGGCCGTGCAGATATATAACTTTTTTCTTCCACATTATCTGCCACATTGGAATTTACAATCAAATGTGTCTTTGTTCCAACCACCGTGTAAGCTCTATACATAGGATAGGCTGGTTCGTTTGAAGAGAATTTTTTCTATGATCAGACTTGATCATGTTATGTTGTCGTACAT